AGTTCTAATGAGAATGAAAGAGAAAGTTCTAATGATCTCGATCGAACTAAAAAATATAGGGATTTGTGGCTTCAATGCGAAAATTGTTATGGATTAAATTATAAGAAATTTTTGAAATCAAAAATGAATATTTGTGAACAATGTGGATATCATTTGAAAATGAGTAGTTCAGATAGAATTGAACTTTTGATCGATCCGGGTACGTGGGATCCTATGGATGAATACATGGTTTCTCGGGATCCCATTGAATTTGATTCGGAGGGGGAGCAGGAGCGGGAGCAGGAGCGGGAGCGGGAGCAGGAGCAGGAGGAGGAGGAGACTTATAAAGATCGTATTGATTTTTATCAAACAAAAACAGGATTAACTGAAGCTGTTCAAACAGGCATAGGCCAACTAAACGGTATTCCCGTAGCAATTGGGGTTATGGATTTTCATTTTTTGGGGGGTAGTATGGGATCCGTAGTCGGGGAGAAAATCACCCGTTTGATTGAGCACGCTACCAACAACTTTTTACCCCTTATTATAGTGTGTGCTTCAGGGGGTGCGCGCATGCAAGAAGGAAGTTTGAGCTTGATGCAAATGGCTAAAATATCGTCTGCTTTATATGAGTATCAATTAAATAAAAGGTTATTTTATGTATCAATCCTTACATCTCCTACAACTGGTGGAGTAACAGCCAGTTTTGGTATGTTAGGGGATGTTATCATTGTCGAACCCAATGCTTACGTTGCATTTGCGGGTAAAAGAGTCATTGAACAAACATTGAATCAAACAGTACCTGAAGGTTCACAAGAGGCTGAATATTTATTCGAGAAGGGTTTATTTGACTTAATTGTACCACGTCATCTTTTAAAAAGCGTTCTGAGTGAGTTATTTGAGTTCCACGCCCTTTTTCCTTTGAATCAAAATTCAAATCAAGTAGAGCGTTAAGTTCAATTATTTTATTTTGATTTGTAGCAAAGAACAAAGAAAGAAGGAGTGATTTTCTCGAAATCAAAGGAAAAAAGAGAGTTTCTTTGGGAACAGAAGATCTAATTGCAGAAAGCAACAAAAGTTGCGGATAACTCTTTTTTTTACCTATCCTATAATTCTAATCCTGATTACGAATCAATAAACCTGAAGAGTGAATTCTTCCTTTCGTGAAATTAGAGAAACAAAATTTCTTCTTCTAGGGGTCTAAATTTGATAATTCCAATATTGATAATAGAGTTTTCTAGCTTTCTCTATCGCCCGAAAAACCATTTTAGCTAATCCTGCAATAATCTGTAAGAAACTCTTTATATATCTATTTGAATTATTCAATTAGAAGACAAGAACAAAATACAAATAAATGAAGAGAAATAATAAGGTTGATTATCATATAGACTCATGTAGAAAGATGAAAAAGCCCATTTATTTAGTTCTACATTCTTTGCACTTATTCTACCTATTTCGTTTCGATTCCAAATTCTAGAATTCTATTACTATATAATCTAAATAAAAAAATTATCTACGAACTCATAAGAATTCAAATTCTTCATTCTAATTATTTTATTACTTAATTACAAGATATCTTTATTTGATATTTCTATTTATTTTATAGAATAGATTTATATTATAGAATAGATTTCTAGAAAGAATAACAGATACAAATAGTAAATCGGGGTACCCTTCTATGATGAACCTTCCCTCTATTTTTGTACCATTAGTAGGCCTAGTATTTCCGGCAATTGCAATGGCTTCTTTATTTCTTCATGTTCAAAACAATAAGATTGTTTAGATTCAACGGGATTCCAATCTCATCCATTTTTTTTTCAAAACTTGGACTTATATTGTATCATAACACGGATATCTAGTTAGTGAAATAGAGTCTAACGTGTGATTTCCGCCGAACATAAAGGAAAAGGTTCTTAAGGTTTGTGGAAACGTGATATATGGATATTTGAATTCTAGCAATTTGAAAATAGATCAGGATCGCCGGATGACTTAAAATTCAAAATGAAGTCGGCGGATCTATATGTAATATGTATATCGATACGGATAGTAGAATCGTATTCTATTAGGGGGTTCTTATTTTAGATCTAACCAAGTTGATGAATTACTCCTAAAGGTTCCCATCAAACTAGTGCTAGTTGATGAGGATGACTTCGGAAACAGCAAAGTTCAATTTTTCTGGGGTATTATCTAAATTCCAATAAAATACAATCGGATCAAGTATGAGTTGGCGATCAGAACATATATGGATAGAACTTCTACCAGGGTCTCGAAAAATAAGTAATTTCTGCTGGGCTTTTATCCTTTTTTTAGGTTCATTAGGATTCTTATTAGTTGGAATTTCCAGTTATCTTGGTAGAAATTTGATATCGTTTTTTCCATCTCAGCAAATCATTTTTTTCCCACAAGGGATAGTCATGTCGTTCTACGGAATTGCGGGTCTCTTTATTAGCTCCTATTTATGGTGTACTATTTCTTGGAATGTAGGTAGTGGTTATGATCTATTCGATAGAAGGGAAGGAATAGTGTGTATTTTTCGTTGGGGATTTCCTGGAAGAAATCGTCGCATATTCCTCCGATTCCTTATAAAGGATATTCGGTCTGTTAGAATAGAAGTGAAAGAGGGGATTTATGCTCGTCGTGTCCTTTATATGGACATCCGAGGCCAGAGGGCCATTCCTTTGACTCGTACTGATGAGAATTTGACTCCAGGAGAGATTGAAAAAAAAGCTGCTGAATTGGCCTATTTCTTGCGCGTACCAATTGAAGTATTTTGAAAATAAGGAACTAAAAAATAAAAAACGCAAGACTACTTTGGTTCTAACTGAACTTGATGTTTCGTCAGAACAGTCATTTAACCAAAGCAAACGTATATGAAACAAACATAAAACGAAACTCCTTTTGTGGTCTTTTATGCGTACGCAAATTCACACAACTCAATAACTTCAATAACAAATCCAAATAATAGATTCATCTCAGATAGCAAACCCTTTCGTTTTCTTTTCAATATTTGTTGGAATTGATACTTTAGATCTAGCATATCTTGTAAATCATTTCTTTTTTTGGCAGTTTCTTTTTCTCCCTTCTTTTGTATTCTTTAATGATCAACAATTGGATTTCTTACTAAGAATAAGAATGATACCGAGCCAATTTCTGTTTTACCAGTCATTTTTTATCATCACAATATCTTTTCCTCTCAAGTATTCTATTCCTGACTATGGGTCATCAGTGAAATTTTTTCGAAAGATTGGATATTTTGATAGAATTTGATAGAAAAGGAGTTCGTTCGTCTCAAAAAAAGATTCTTAGCCTATTTCTTTCTGTATTCTTTCTAGATTCAAAGACTCACCAAGAAAATAGATTCATACCTTCGATAAAACTCATGAAAAAATGGCAAAAAAGAAAGCATTCACTCCTCTTTTCTATCTTTCATTTATAGTCTTTTTGCCCTGGTGGATTTCTTTCTCATTTAAGAAATGTTTGGAATCTTGGATTACTAATTGGTGGAATACTGGGCAATCCGAAATTTTCTTGAATGATATTCAAGAAAAGAGTATTCTAGAAAAATTCATAGAATTAGAAGAATTCGTCTTCTTGGACGAAATGATCAAAGAATACTCGGAGACACATCCACAAGAGTTTCGTATAGGAATCCATAAAGAAACAATCCAATTCATCAAGATACAAAATGAGGGTCATATCCATACGATTTTGCACTTCTCGACAAATCTCATCTGTTTTGTTATTCTAAGCGGTTATTCTATTTGGGGTAATGAAAACCTTGTTATTCTTAACTCTTGGTCTCGGGAATTCCTATATAACCTAAGCGACACAGTCAAAGTCTTTTCCATTCTTTTATTAACTGATTTATGTATCGGATTCCATTCACCACATGGTTGGGAATTAATGATTGGCTCTATCTATCAAGATTTTGGATTTGGTTATAATGATCAAATTCTATCTGGTCTTGTTTCCACCTTTCCAGTCATTCTCGATACAATTTTGAAATATTGGATTTTCCGTTATTTAAATCGTGTATCTCCGTCACTTGTAGTTATTTATCATTCAATGAATGACTGATTAAAGGATCTATTGCACTGATATGAATCTAATCCAATTTGAATGTTTATTACTTTGTAGTTGTAGATAAACAAAGCATTGAAAATCTTACTTATTATATATAGCTTCATCCTATATTTTTTTATTCCAGTAAATAGCAGAATCGTGGATAGGGAACTATACTAGCGACCTACCCCATTTATTTTATTGTATAAATTTTGGAATCAATGATTGGACCATGCAAACTAGAAATACTTTTTCTTGCATAAAGAAACAGATTACTCGATCTATTTCCGTATCGCTCATGCTATATATCATAACTCGGACATCCATTGCAAGTGCATATCCCATTTTTGCGCAGCAGGGTTTTGAAAATCCACGAGAAGCAACTGGCCGTATTGTATGTGCCAATTGCCATTTAGCTAATAAGCCCGTGGATATTGAGGTACCACAAGCGGTACTTCCCGATACTGTATTTGAAGCAGTTGTTCGAATCCCTTATGATATGCAACTGAAACAAGTTCTTTCTAATGGTAAAAAAGGGGGTTTGAATGTGGGGGCTGTTCTGATTTTACCGGAGGGTTTTGAATTAGCCCCTCCCGATCGTCTTTCTACCGAGATGAAAGAAAAGATAGGCAATTTGTCTTTTCAGAGCTATCGCCCCAATAAAAAAAATATTCTTGTGGTGGGCCCTGTCCCCGGTAAGAAATATAGTGAAATCACCTTTCCTATTCTTTCCCCGGACCCCGCTACTAAGAAGGATGCTCGCTTCTTAAAATATCCTATATACGTAGGCGGGAACAGGGGAAGAGGTCAGATTTATCCCGACGGGAGCAAGAGTAACAATACGGTTTATAATGCTACAGCAGCAGGTATAGTAAGCAAAATCATACGAAAAGAAAAAGGGGGGTATGAGATAACCATAACAGATGCATCGGATAGTCGTCAAGTGGTTGATATTATCCCTC